CGAACGAGAAAACTGCCTAAAAGAATTCTAATAATCTAGATTTGTGATGCCCACGTTGTTGTATTAGATCCAAAGGTTCTTTCTTGACCTAACTACAACGTGCGGGCTTTATCCTTTATATAGAATATGGAAAGACAAAACGGAAAATCTATAAAGGAAAAGCGAAGAGGAATTTTTAGTTTTAGAATCGAATTGAACCGAAATAAAAATGTGATTTTTTGAGTGATCTGATTGTGCGATACCTTTTTTCGAGGCATTGGAAATAAAATAGTAAAAAAAAAATAAAGTAAAGCAAAAGGTATTTAAAGTATTAAAAAGTAAAGAAAAAAGTATTCTAAGGGCACTCTTTAGTCGAAAATGTATTTGATACAATAAAAAATCAAAATACAAAATCGAAGCGATTCCCCTTTGAAATGAAGTTAGATGACATAGTTTTTATTATTATTTTAATATTAGTTGACTCAAGAGTTGCCCACTCAATCCGTTGATTCGGAATCGTGGGATGGGTCGGTGTAAAAGACGATGAATTGATTTCTTTTTCTATCCCTGTCACTCATTTTTGTTAGTACCTTCTAGAATACTTGAAGAATCAAAAACTTGCAATTGAAGGTATTCTTTCAATTGGTAGGGTATTTTTGCTTATCCTCGTATCGTTCAAAAGTTGAAACTTAGGGAAGTGCTTTATAAACATATGTATAAAAAGAACATATTTCCTTTAGCTCCGTCATGCCTACTATAACTAGTTATTTTGGTTTTCTACTAGCGGCTTTAACTATAACCTCGGCTCTATTTCTTGGTCTGAGTAAGATAGGACTTATTTGAAATTAATTGAATGAATAATTCATAAAAAGAAATCTTTCTGTGGTATTCCACATATTGTCTAGTTCCTTGCCGTACCACGTTAATTCCGAATTATTGGTTATTGAGATTCCTAGGCAAGACGGATTAATATTTATGGATAGATATTACCCCTCTTTTTAACCTTTCAAAAAAAAAACTAAAATTCAAATGATTGAAGTCTTTCTATTTGGAATCGTCTTAGGTCTAATTCCTATTACTTTGGCTGGATTATTCGTAACCGCATATTTACAATACAGACGTGGTGATCAGTTGGACCTTTGATTAATTAACATCTCTTTTTTTAACTGACCCCCCCCTTTCTTTAATTTAATCCGAGGGGGAGGTCAGGGCAGGGTCAAATTCAGATTGCTGTTCAATGATTTCAGTTCAGCGTGTGTGATTTTCGATCTAAGACTAAGACAACAAGAGCGGAATCACGCTCTGTAGGATTTGAACCTACGACATTGGGTTTTGGAGACCCACGTTCTACCGAACTGAACTAAGAGCGCTTTCTTATCACAACGGAAAAGACTGGAAATAAGTAATAAGTCGATTTTTTTTACCCCACCAATTCTTGTATGTGTATACTATCATATATAATAAAATGGAAGATTTTGTATGTCAAAATTAGAAACCGATCTAAAAAAAAACGGATCTTGTGTTACTCCTGCTCTGAGCGGTAATTGGTAGGGATGACAGGATTTGAACCCGTGACATTTTGTACCCAAAACAAACGCGCTACCAAGCTGCGCTACATCCCTTTCAATGGGTCTACAGTATCATTGTAAAGAATCCCCGTCTTGTTTTCCACATCCTTATTTTTTTATTCCCTCTATTGATATGCAAAATGGATCTTGCCTTTTCTTGTTTTTGGGCTCATATCATATAACATATAATAATAATAAATTAGTATTTTTCTTGGGAATTCTCAGGCGTAAAGCGGCCCATTTTTCTGCTTTAAGAAAAAAAAAAGAAAATCAAATCTTATCTACCGAATCATTTCGCATTTCAATTTGAATTAAGGATTCCGCGCACAAATACAAGTGGCCTTTAACTACATATACATCTCTTACCATAATATATTCCAATAGGGAATACAAAAACAAAAAAGAAGGAGGATTTTCAATGCGAGATCTAAAAACATATCTTTCCGTGGCACCGGTACTAAGTACTCTCTGGTTCGGGTCTTTAGCAGGGTTATTGATAGAAATCAACCGTTTATTCCCGGACGCATTGACATTTCCTTTTTTTTCATTCTAGTTATTGAACGGGAACGGGGTGAAGAAGATTAGAGCTAGAATCCAATATTTGTGTATTTGTGACTAATCTCTCTTTCCCCTCTTTTATTTTTTTTTTTTTATTTTAATTAGATAGATAGAATAAAGGATGAAAGCGAAATAAAAATGTGGCTTCAACTTCAGCGAAACTCGGGTTCAGGCTCCAATTAAATTAATTATCCAGTTAAAAGAAAATAGACAGTGAAAGGAAAACGGAAATGGAAATGTGGCTAGGGTAAGAGTAGCCTACACTACACGATACTTAAATGAAATACTGTACTGTGATTAGCAATATAGTTAGAAATTTTTGTATTACTTATTATTTCCTATATATTTACTATATTGATTGCAATAAAATCTTTATTTCAGAATTGGATTTTGAGTGGTTAACAACTTCTATTTTTTTGTCCCTTGTTTCTTATTCGTTTCGGGTCGGAAAATAGAAAGGTTGGATGAATCAAAAACCCCAAGGAGGTTCATGGCCAAGGGTAAAGATGTCCGAGTAAGGGTTATTTTGGAATGTACTAGTTGTGTTCGAAACGGTGTTAATAAGGAATCAAGGGGTATTTCCAGATATATTACTCAAAAGAATCGACACAATACACCTAGTCGATTGGAATTGAGAAAATTCTGTCCCTATTGTTACAAACATACACTTCATGGGGAGATAAAAAAATAGATAGAGTCGAACCGCGTGCTTGTGTGTCACCCTTGCAAGGAACATGAAAAAATAATCTAGATATATATCTAGATTATTTCATATATTTAAATAGAAACAAATAAATAAATATAGACAAACCAAATCCTCTAATTGATTCTATAAATCATTTTTTTATTTCATCGAAATGGGATTTTAGGGATAAGGAATAAACAAATTATGGATAAAACCAAGCGACTCTTTCTTAAATCCAAGCGATCTTTTCGTAGGCGTTTGCCCCCGATCCAATCGGGGGATCGGATTGATTATAGAAACATGACTTTAATTAGTCGATTTCTTAGTGAACAAGGAAAAATATTATCTAGACGGGTGAATAGATTGACCTTAAAAGAACAACGATTAATTACTATTGCTATAAAACAAGCTCGTATTTTATCTTCGTTACCTTTTATTAATAATGAGAAACAATTTGAAAGAAGTGGGTCGACCACTAGAACTCCAGGTCTTCGAACCAGAAAAAAATAGGCTTACTCTTCAATTAAATCAAAATTCCAATCCGAACTCAAACCCAGATGGACGTTTTGTTCAAAAAATCCGAGAAGCAGTTGTGTCGTAAGAAAAAAAAAGAATTGGGGAAGAAGAATAAAATCAATCTTTTTTTATTGAGCGTGTTCGCTCATTTTGACGACTTTATCATATTATTTCTACTCTACCTTCCCGGAGTTCATTCTCCAGAGAACTCCGTTTAAAAATTCTAATGGATTCCTTCCAATTTCCTTATTTTAAAATCTCATTGGAAATCATATAAACACAATTCCTATTTGATATAGCTATTTGTGCAAGTATCTTACGATTAAGAACCAACTGCGCCTTATACAGATTGCTTATTAATCTACTATAAATATAGGATACCCTGTTTCCGCGAATTACTGCATTTATTCGAGTGATCCACAAACGACGAAAATCCCTTTTTTTCCTATCTCTATCACGATGAGCCGAAACCAAAGCTCTTATTTTCTGTTGAGTAATTGTTCGACTAAGTCTTGAATGAGCCCCGCGAAAGCTTGATGCAAATAAACGCATTTTTGTTCTACGTCTCCGAGCTATATATCCTCGTCTAATTCTGGTCATTGAATAAATGAAACTTTGATGAATAACTAATCGATTTCCTTTCTTTCAGTTATTCTTTTCCCCTTTCCTAGTCTATTAATAACAAAACGGACTCTTCCAATTTATAAAATCAAAATTCCAATGGCTTCTGCTACTCTAACCTTCCCGACCACGCTTTTACCTTTTTTCGAGGCATTGGAAATAAAATAGTAAAAAAAAAATAAAGTAGTAAATAGATAAAGAAATTGTGGGTTCCGTCGTCTCTATGATTACTTCTTAAACGGTGAGGCCCTCTCTATACACCGGAGCCACTTCCTTCATTTAATCAATTCTATTGGTAACTTGTACAGTTACCACTCTCCGGCTCTACCCATGAATTTTCTAGTAATAGGTCTTTCATAACGAGATAGACCTTATACAGTAACGGTATTTAATTATGAAGATTGGTGGGGTAGCTGACCCTGTTAGTCCGTTCTTGCAAGAGTAGAAAGATAATCTTTCCGCTTTTTTTATAGTATTTCCCCCGCTTAATGGATAACTATTTGTTACCAATGGGGAATTCTTTCTCACCTTAAATTGCAATTTGAGGCGGTTGAATTTGCGCCGGTGGAAACCATAAATTTCATACACAATAGAAAGATATGATAGATATCTTTTTTTTAGCTAGTGAATGCAGTTCTTCTTCTTCCATTCTATCCGATTCACTGGTACTGATCATCGATACTTAAAAAATAGTTTTCTTTCTTTTGTTTTGTCTCAGCCCATGATTGAAACGAGTCGCACATACACCCTTGTACATGTTCCTCGGCGCTGAGGGCATCCCCCAAGAGCGGGGGATTTTGTAAGGTTTCTGATTGGCTGTCTTGGGTTTCTAATAAGTTGTTTAATAGTTGGCATGCTGAATTATCCATTATGGGCTGGTTTAGATCGATCCTAACCGGATGATTATGAATTTCTTCTGTTTAATATTCTATTAAACCCTTAAGGAGGCACTGCTATGTTTTATCCAACCGCTACAAGATCAACAATTCCATGAGCTTGGGCTTCTGTTGCTGACATAAAAGTATCCCTTTCCATGTCTTCGGATACAACCCATAAGGGCTTGCCCGATCTTTGTACATAAACCATTGTAAGGATTTCGCGCAGTTTCAGTAGTTCTTCCGTATCCAGGATAAATTCTCCCGTTTGTGCCCCATAAAAAGCGCCAATAGGTTGATGGATCATGACCCTGATGATATATTATAACCTAAAAAAAAAGTTCCTCTATCTCGCACGATTAGGCGAGGGGAAGAGATAAAGAAAAAGATAGAATTGAACAACCGTACGGGCATTTTTTTCGCATTGCATACGGCTCGCCAATGGAATTAATGGAATTTGCTTTTTACCTTTCATCAAACAAGGAGAAAATATGGGGTTCTATTATACCCAGATCGGTAAATGATCCAATTACCACCCTTTTTTTTTTAGTTCAAAAATACTATGATGGCTCCGTTGCTTTATATATTTATTTCGTTTGTGATTCAGCAATCCCAAAGTGTCTTTATTTTTTTTTTCAAATAAAAAAAATAAAGAAAAAAAATCTTCTTTTTTTTTTTCGTACTCTTTCATACCATAAATATTGTTAATAACCTTCCGGCGTGAAAAAAGTTTGTGACGCCGCAATAGGCCTACGATAGGTAAGATAAACTCGGAATACCCCCCCTTTATCACATACTACTGCTTCGATACATAATCAAATATTTTGAAAAAAAAAACACTAACAATTTTCATATCGAATTCGAAGTGCCATGCTATTATTACTTAATCTTAAAAATTCATATGGCGAAGGCATAGTCTTCTTTTTTCTCTCAAATAAAAAACTCATTGGCGCCAAGCGTGAGGGAATGCTAGACGTTTGGTACTTGCTCCTGCGGCCAGGAGGAAAGACCCCATGGAGGCGGCCAATCCCATGCATATTGTCTGTACATCCGGTCGCACAAATTGCATAGTATCATAAATTGCTATTCCGGGTATTACCCATCCGCCAGGAGAGTTGATAAATAAATACAAATCCTTGGTCTCGTTCTCTATACTGAGATATACCATAATACCAATAAGTTGATTCGAGATATCACTCTCAACCATTTGACCTAAAAAAAGTAATCTTTCTCGATAAAGTCGGTTGATTAGGATAAAACTGTATCCCTTCGGAGCCGTACAGGCATCTTTTGATGCATACGGTTCAACAAAACTTGCGAAACAAAAAATCAATGTGTAGCTCCCAGCCCTTTTCCTTTCTTTTTTCCTAGCGGGCTCCTTCTATCGAGGGGTCCTTTCTTCCATTTTTCAAGAACGATGAGTTTAGCCGGTTTTCCTATACCTATAATATTCTAATATAATCTAATATAAAATATAAAAAAGCAATTCACTAAACTTATCGACTTATCGAACTAACTTTTCATTGATGTATTTTTTCATCGCGATCCAATCCAAAAATCACGATGCCATTTTCTTGTTCCTGAATTGAATGGGCTTCTTCAATTTTTTTAGGTTGATGCTCTACTCCGAGTAAGGATCCGCCCGATTTTGATTTGCACATATAGGACAAATGACCCCAATACCACGTCTCTTTTTTGCTATGACTCCCCCCTTTAATTCATTTCTTTGATGTCTTCCGCCCAATATTTGACGTATTCATCATATTTATTATTCCGTTGATTAACAGTTTGAGATCACTCCTATTTCGAATAAAGTTCTAAATGGAATCGTTTATGGTATAAGTAATAATCATAGATATATTACCAATTGGGTTTTGCTAAACGGAGCCTGGATACCTCATTTTATTGGTCCAGCCAAGACGACCATAAAATTGATTTATTGCTATGCTAATATTAAGCTGGATACCTCCTCACGAAATAGATCTAATTGCACTTCATTGCATTTCACGCTACAAATTTTTGATCATTCAATCAAATTTTTTGGGCGAAACAGAGGATATCTCGATCGGGGGAGAGAATGGGGAAATCCCATATGACCCAATAGATCTGACAAGTCGCACTATATGTCAACCCAAGATGGATGCTTGTCCCCGGGACTTCGATAAGGTACTTTTGGAACACCAATAGGCATAAAATGAAAAGAATTAAGTACTCTAGTTCACTTTGATGTGGAAGCGTAATAATGGGCTTCTTGTCTTAATAATATTGGCCGTTATCTTAGTTTTTACATCGATTGACTAAGTTCATAAAATAAAGGAAAATTATTACGAATAGGTCTTTCGAATATGGATGGATTTGCTCATAGAAAAGGGAATCTGCCCCCATTGCGTATTGGTACTTATCGAGTATAGAATAGATCTGCTTCTCTTTTTTCCTACGAACCGAACTCTTCCATTATTACTAATAGGATAGAATAAATATTAATCCTTTTTTCGAGATAATCCCCTGAAAAAGGAAGGGGGGTACATAGCATAGTTTTTTTTTTCAATGCAAGAAAGTTACATAGTGTCTATTTTTTATTAATAAAGAGGTAGTCCCATGGGTTTGCCTTGGTATCGTGTTCATACCGTCGTATTGAATGATCCCGGTCGTTTGATTGCTGTCCATATAATGCATACAGCCCTGGTTGCGGGTTGGGCCGGTTCAATGGCTCTATATGAATTAGCTGTTTTTGATCCCTCCGATCCAGTTCTTGATCCAATGTGGAGACAAGGCATGTTCGTTATACCCTTCATGACTCGTTTAGGAATAACCGATTCATGGGGCGGTTGGAGTATTACGGGGGGTACGGTAACGAATCCGGGTATTTGGAGTTACGAAGGTGTAGCCGGGGCACATATTGTGTTTTCGGGCTTGTGCTTCTTGGCAGCTATCTGGCATTGGGTGTATTGGGATCTAGCAATATTTGTCGATGACCGTACGGGAAAACGCTCTTTGGATTTGCCTAAAATCTTTGGAATTCATTTATTTCTCTCAGGAGTGGCTTGCTTTGGTTTTGGGACCTTTCATGTAACAGGATTGTATGGTCCTGGAATATGGGTGTCCGACCCGTACGGACTAACTGGAAAGGTACAATCTGTAAATCCAGCATGGGGTGTGGAAGGTTTTGATCCTTTTGTTCCAGGAGGAATAGCCTCTCATCATATTGCAGCAGGGACATTGGGCATATTAGCAGGCTTATTCCATCTTAGTGTCCGCCCACCTCAACGCCTATACAAAGGATTACGTATGGGCAATATTGAAACCGTTCTTTCCAGCAGCATCGCTGCTGTCTTTTTTGCAGCGTTTGTTGTTGCTGGAACTATGTGGTATGGTTCAGCAACTACCCCCATCGAATTATTTGGTCCCACCCGTTATCAATGGGATCAGGGATACTTTCAGCAAGAAATATATCGAAGAGTCAGTGCTGGACTAGCCGAAAATCAAAGTTTATCAGAAGCTTGGTCTAAAATTCCTGAAAAATTAGCTTTTTATGATTACATCGGAAATAATCCTGCGAAAGGGGGATTATTCAGAGCGGGTTCAATGGATAACGGGGATGGAATAGCTGTCGGGTGGTTAGGACACCCTATCTTTAGAGATAAAGAAGGTCGTGAACTTTTTGTACGTCGTATGCCTACTTTTTTTGAAACATTTCCAGTTGTTTTGGTAGACGGAGATGGAATTGGTAGAGCCGACGTGCCTTTTCGAAGGGCAGAATCGAAGTATAGTGTCGAACAAGTAGGTGTAACTGTTGAGTTCTATGGTGGCGAACTGAATGGAGTGAGTTATAGTGATCCTGCTACTGTGAAAAAATATGCTAGACGTGCTCAATTGGGTGAAATTTTTGAATTAGATCGTGCTACTTTGAAATCCGATGGTGTTTTTCGTAGCAGTCCCAGGGGCTGGTTTACTTTTGGACACGCTTCATTTGCTCTGCTTTTCTTCTTCGGACACATTTGGCATGGTGCTAGAACCTTGTTCAGAGATGTTTTTGCTGGTATTGACCCGGATTTGGATGCTCAAGTGGAATTTGGAGTATTCCAAAAACTTGGAGATCCAACTACAAGAAGACAAGTAGTCTGATGCAGCACTGCTCCGCTATTTTGGGTTTATCGCTTCGGCTTCTATTTTCGATTTGTGATTTTTAAATAAGGTATAAGGTACTGGAGAAATCTGGATTTAAATCGCTGCCTTTTTTGATTCTTTTTTTTTCTTTAATCCAGGAGATGATCCCAAATAAACAGGTATGGAAGCTATAATTGGAAACCACGATCAAATTTATGGAAGCATTGGTTTATACATTCCTCTTAGTCTCGACTCTAGGGATCATTTTTTTCGCTATCTTTTTTCGAGAACCGCCTAAAGTTCCAACTAAAAAATAAAATGATTTTTTATTATCTCAGTTGAAGTAATGGGCCTACCAATATTGGTAGGCCCATTACTTCAACTTCAAACTAGTCTCCGTGTTCCTCGAATGGATCTCTTAGTTGTTGAGAGGGTTGCCCAAAAGCAGTATATAAGGCGTACCCAGTAAAACTTACAAGTAACCCAGATATAGAGATGGCGACTAGGGTTGCTGTTTCCATTATTATAGAATTTCAAGACCGCAATGGATCCGTGATAAGATCGTTTATTTACAACAGAATGGTATACAAAGTCAACAGATCTCAATGAATACAAAATAGGATTTATGGCTCCACAAACAGTTGAGGGTAGTTCTAGAGCTCGTCCAAAAATGACTTCTGCAGGGGGGTTATTGAAACCTTTGAATTCGGAATATGGTAAAGTAGCTCCTGGATGGGGGACTACTCCTTTGATGGGTATCGCAATGGCTCTATTTGCGATATTCCTGTCTATTATTTTGGAGATTTATAATTCGTCCGTTTTACTGGACGGAATTTCAATGAATTAGAATTCAATTTACAAGAACCACAAAATACTACCTTTTAAATAAGCATTTAGGTCTCGGATTTTGATTTTTATTTTAGTTGATTGGTAGTTCGACCGCGAAATTTTTTTGTTTCTGTATTTCCGGAATATGAGTGTGCGACTTGTTCTAATTGATCCTATTGATAGTACAGAGAATGGGTCTGTCGTCTTGATAGAGATGGTTTTACCCCGTCGGATATTCATTCTAGTATCTGGAGCACGGAATA